GATCCCTATCTTTATCTCTATCCACGGAGATACCTATCTATATGGAGAGAGATCTATCTATGAATCGATCTAGACTATCCTCTATCCGGATAGATATGTCCCTATGAGCGACTACGCCGATCTTTATATGTTTTGGCCACGTCCGTTTCCGCTCCGAAGAGGAAGGTTTGGATCTTTCAATCTTATGTCGTGAGGGATGTGACCTATGTTAGGTCCATAAGATACCACAGCTTTTGGTGTTCTATGATTCACCTCCGAATAATGAGTAGGTAGTTCGATCCTTTTTCTTTTTCTCTTCATAGTAAACTGATGGGGGGATGCGGAGCAATAGGTCGAATTACTATATAAAGAAGAGTTGTAAACTATAGGACTTATTGTTCGAGTAGGAATATTTCGGTTTTTCTCGTTCCTTCTCTTCGATAAGAATAGGGATTTGAAATGATACAAATTCCTCTTCATTCTGTTGTGCTCAGCGAAGAAAGTGCCTAAGCATACTTTTTCGGATCCAAACCTCTTTGTTCTTTCTAAGTCTTCTTCTTGCATAGAAGAACGCAACTGTTGCAAAAACCGGGATTTTAGTAGTAGGCGGCATCCCCTCTTAGTTTTGAGTAGGCGGAACCATTCTGTTTTGGTTCTTCTCCACATTCTTACCGGGTGATCCAGGAATTTGCCTATGATTTTTTCAACTGATATTTCGATATAGAAAGATCTCCTTATTTCTTCACCGCGGGTTCTCGCATCATTTTCTTGAAAAGATATTATATCACCGTGGGATACTTTAAAATGAGTAATGCTCACTATTCCATTATTCACACAAACCCTTCGATGACTTATCGGCTGCCTTGCTTGAGGAATAGTTTCACGAAAATGGAGACGAACCGGAATAACGTCCGATCTTGTTTCTGGATTGAGTGGAAAAGGGATATATGAAGTTCGTTCTGTTCCTCTGTGCATCTCTGTGATGGGTAAATCCCCATGAAAAAGGGGCAACTTTCGTGTAGTTTGTGATTGGATGTAACTGTTAAGATTTTCTCTCGGATAAATCTTTCTCTTAATAGATCTCTTCTTGTTCCTCAATCTTCGGAGAATGCGGCGTTGTATTATTGTAAGTTCTCTGTTCCAAACATTTCCTGAAAGTAGACGACAAGTTTTAAATCTTAATGCAGGCAAGGCATATCTCGTTGAATCAGTCTTTTTCGCCACATCGCGTATAACGGGAATCGAACCCCCTCTGCTGCTGGCGGGCGGATGGAGAATGTCCTACTTCGATCCAGCAACTTGTTAGGAGTAGGTTTTAGCTTGCCCCTTTCTTATTATTAGTAAGATAGGTTTGGAACCCTTTCCCCTTTTAATAATAATAAGGTAAGCTTCCAAAGCTCCTTTCTTCAGCTGGTGCGCAGGAGCGCACTTTCGCTTTCCCCTTACTATACAAGGGGGTGTAATGAATAGAGATCTCCCGCCAGCAGTCTTCTCTTCCTATCACTTCACTTCGTTCGAGAAATCTTATCTCATCGGACCTCACCGGGCCGGGCGAAGGGGAAAGAAGGGATGGGTGGTCCGGGAACAACAACGGGAGAGGGCTCGTAGCCCCCCCTCTCCCTCTTCCCTACGCCTATTTGTTCCCCCAGCCCCGGAGAGATGCAGAACTCTTTTTTTTGAAGAAAAAGATGAATAGATAGAGCCATGATACATTCCGGAATATTGTAAAGGTAAATAGACTCTTTTCGTCCCCTTTTCGATGTCTGCCTGAGGACCTATGTGAATGTTTTGGAATGGAAATGTTCGCCTTTTGTAACAAGTAGACCCACGATACGGACTAATAGATGTTCCTACTCTTACCCGTAAGTAAGATCTATTCATAGTTGGTCAGTCCCCCACGGCACGGCTTCTCGCTTTTCATGAATGTGTCTCCCCCTCTGCTTATGTGAGTTTGACCCGCCTTTGACTCTGCTTGCTTTTGACTCCCTATGAGCCGTTTTACGACCTGACTTTTTCGGAGGGTCGGCGGGGGAGCCTCAGCTCATGCATCGGTTTACCGAACTCCGCTATCCCACTTCCTTCTATTCAAAAGGCGAGCAGCCCTTAAACAAAAAGGCCCTAAGAGGGCTCTTCTTTATATATTACATAAGCCCTAAAGTAGGTAGCCCCGAAAGCCGAACTCAGCAACTTGTTAGGAGTAGGTTTTGGCTTGCCCCTTTCTATGTTATTAGTAAAGCGCTAACGCGCCCCTGCAATCAAACTAAAGCGCTAACGCCCTATCTATAGTAAGGGGCCTTTTCAATAAGGCTCGCGTAGGGGCGCTCACCTTTTTTGGCTCCCTTCGCTCCCCTAGCCTTGATTGGCGGATGGAAGTACCAAGGTGCGTCTGCTGGTATCGTATATAAGATCACGGCTGCATTTAGGAGTGATCTTTCCCTCTTCGCCGGTGGTGATCTCACTTTCGAAAGAGAGTCTCGCAATAAACTGTTAAGGGCGGTATACACGTAGCCCCATAGCGGAGCTAGTCACTGGCTACAGGGCGACCGACCTACCGGACCGGAGGCGGCCGAGAATGTTATGTCAAAAGGACCAACGACGATGAAAGAGGAGTAGGAGTAGGACGGAATCGAATGATTACGAGATAGACAATGAGACAAAGCCAAGAGGGGAGATCCAAAGAACCCATCCATTTCAAAAGCAGAGAAAATCAAAGAAACGGAACCCAGAGAGAGAAGAAAAGCTTACCGAGGAGATCAGGAATGAGGCTCCGATCGACGGCATTCCAGAAGTAAGACGACGCGATTCCTCTGAGAATCGGATACAAGAACGTCGCCGCAGTTAACGGAAGAGTCCCCGAGGACGAAGAGAGCAGAGATTCTAAAGAGCGCGAAGAGAGAGCGGTTAGCGAAGAAGCTAATTTCCTCCCATCTTGCTCTAGAAGAGAGATGAAAGGGAAAAGATAGTGAGACTAATGGTGCTCGGGATGCACCGTGGACTGAGATTTTAACTAAACCGACTTAAAGAACGAAGACCTATGACTGAACTGGTCACTTGACTGCTAAACCGAAGATGTTGACTGTGTTGAAAGACTAGGTCATCGCCCATACTTATTGGGTTTAACACTACTCTGTTATCAGAATAGGGAGATTGGTATTAAACCGAAACCCTAACCTGGACTGCTAACGGCTTCTTATCTTGTTAGAGGAAGCCCTGGTTCAAAGTCTTCTTTATGATGTTACACGTAGCAACTCTTCTTGTTCAATCCCGACATCAGCTCTCAGGAACGACGAGAGAGTGACTAAGCCGAAAAGGCGGAGCGAGAACTGGTAACCCGGCTCGGTTCATCGATTACCTCAAAACCAGTAGCAACCCGCTTAGCCTCTTTCTGAGCGCTGTGCTCTATCTCCTTCCTTCCCAAACCTGTCCTTAGGTAAGTAAGCTGCTTGCTCTTTGCTCATGCAAGGTGGGAAAGCTTTGTTGACGAAATGAAAAGGTATAGGTGAAATGCAAGCAGCATTAGAGAGAAGGTACTGCGGCGTCTGCGGCTATTGCGGCTACTTCGGATCTGATGCGCCCGCTGTCACTAAAAAAGGAGCTAACTCATCAAATGCAATGAAAGAAGGAAGTCACCAGCTTGGGGTGGGGCTAGGACTTGAAATCCTGATTCTGATTTGATTAGGCAGAAAGCCGCTCAATCTGAGCCTTCTGTACGGGGGGACTTTTCTCCTTCTAAGAAGCAAACTCTGTTAGCAGTTAGCGCTTCTATGAAAGAAGATTTGAAAAAGGCTGCCTCAGCAAACGCAGCTGAACAAGATCTAGACGCATTCAAAACTCGTGTTTTTGGCATAAAGACAGCTTCTGACCGTTGAATGAGATCAAAAGTGGAAGCATTTAGAAAAGAAGGTCTAGGGCTATTGACCCATTGACTCACTTATGGCGCTTTAAATGGCAAATGGAAAAGTCGAACTTTCTTTCAGACTTGGGGAGCAGACCCCAGTCTATTTAGAAAGAGACCGGTCTCTTTGAATGCAGCATTGAGTGGTCCTGACGGAAAAGGCAAGTTTTCGAGTTACAGTGTGTTCTGTACCTCTTTCCTTTGAAGGCTGGCTGACTCACAAGTATCAACAGCAGTTACGGGATCAAGATTATGGCAGTTCATGTTCTGGGACAGGGGGTCATGTTACATAAATGATCGAGTCCCTCCGCCCTTTACAGACCTATTGAAGAAAGAGATTTATGGCTTGCGATGAGGAGTGGTGATGACAGGAATCCTTCTATATACAATACAAGTTTTCGAACGATCAGACTTCTCATCTGAAGTGGTGGAAGACCGTCCACCAGTGACATTTGGTCGCCGGCGAAGACTACTTGTGTCACTAGATACGGACAATGCGCAAAGGATTTATCCAGGTATAGTACCAAGCCCACTAGTGAACAACCTTACTCTAAGGGCATAAGTGTATCGGCTTTCACTCCATTTGAACGCAGAAGATCGTTTTTCTGCCAATTCTTACGCTGCGTTCATTCAGTATCAATTTTATTAGGAATGGGGGCGTCGGTGTGCCCACACAAGATGAGATTTTGATAGACGAAACCTGTGACTGAGAAGTTGTTTTCTAAGATCTGGACAGGAGAACGGTTGAAAATAGCCTTTTATTCGTTCGCTAAGGGACTGGTTTTTATAGTTGAACAGCTACACCCCGGTGAATGGTTGAACACGTGGTTTTTTGGCCTCACACTGGCGATTTTGATACTTTGAAGTGCCTTCTCGATTAATAGGGCAAGTCATTCCTTTTGCAGCTTACCTAATTGGATCCCTCTGCTCTTCTTTCTTCTATTCTAGCGCTCTTCTGAGGGTTGAATGAGAAGCTTATCAGAAGCAGAGCATTTTCCCGTTGCCGTTGAAGACTCTTTCTTCCTAAACTTCCTAAAGAGAATCGCCCATAAGGAGCAGGGCGAGTGCAGTCGCTACACCGATCTTTAAATTGCTCTTGAGTTGGGACCCGAGATAAAAAGATAGATAAAGAAGGCAACCCGCCACCCGGTGCAACAAAGAAGTTTAGATCCGCTTAGGCAGTTCCTTCGATAAGCACAAAATCCCTTTGCTTTACTTTCTTTGAGGAAGTCATTCTTTGATCTACTGGGAATAGGAAGAGCGACTCTCCTACTAGGTGAACCCTGCTTCACTATTGGCTACTGGGTCAAGCTCCATACTGTTGTTGGAGACAGATTCGATGCTGGCAGTCCACTACCCGGCGTAATAGAATCTTATCAAATGAAAAATCTTAAGTGAAGACCCGGTCGAATTCAATATCAAACTACTTAACCGAAAGACGGAACACCCGTTTCTTTCCCACTCAAGTCCTCTTCCTCCCTGCGCGTCTATCTGATTCTAAGGCTTTAATCAAGAGTGATGTAATGCGCCGAAAGCAAGAGTTCATTGCTCGTCATCGCAAGGAAGAAGGAATTCCTTCGCCTAGCTCTTTGTTTAATCGTGATCTAAAGTTCTTGCTGTAATGGGAATCCTGCCATAGTTCCTTAGTTATCATGTATCCGAGTCGAAGTAAGCTTGAGATAAGGAATATTCATATGTTGAAAGCGAGTGCTTATTTCCGTCTTCTTATTGCTTTCATGAGGAATGAAGTAATCATACTAGAAGTTGATTTCTGTCCTTCGACTCAAGTTCCAATCCCCAGCACGAGATTCAGAAGCTATAATGCATTGATGTTCATTGGAATCCCTTCGCCGGTGTAAAGCCTACGCTTATCTTCCCCTATCGCTAATTCCTTTTAAGTCAGCTTGATATAGTTACTAGGAATCAACAAAAGAGGGCATCGACGTAGTCTTTTCGTATGTGTCTCCTCTCTGAGGTAGGCGCCTTCCTTGTTGACTCTTGGCAAGTGAGTTCTTTTCTTGCGAGTGGGTTTAAAAGCAGCATGCTCTGATGTTGTGGTCTTCCTCTTCTTTCCTTTCTATTACGAGCAGTAAATTCAATCATCTCCATTAATCCCAATAAAGTAAATCATTGCATCTTGTTTGTAAATCCCACTTCTCGGAATTCTGTTCAAGTAATCGTTTGTCTCTCTGCTTTCGCAAGTCTACCTGGCTTGAGGCCCCTTTGGTTAAGAGCTCCCGCTGTCTGCGCTTCTTGCCTGAGCCTCTCTAGTTTCCTCGCTTGGCTCACTAGTCTCGTCACCTCTACTATGTAAGACCTTCATTCATGGGCATCCCATTATTTCCTGGCTTCGCTCGCTCTGCTCGTGCAGTTTTTATTTTGTCTGTATCTTACTGATCAATTGAGTGCGAGTTATTTTCTTAGTAATCCTGGTAAAGGTCTCGGCAATTTGTTTAAGAGAATCTTCCATTTTAGCGGTTTTCCTTACCTAAAATGGGTCCCTTGGGTTAGTGTTTAATTTCGGGCTAATTGTTAGATTTGGTGTTATTATCCGCATATTTATTCGATTGGTGTCTATTACAGGATTAAGGTAATTTGTGAGACATGAACTAGTGTTAACAGAAAACCCTGCCAATCAAATACCTGAAAGTGCTTCCTTGACCCATCAGAAAGCTGTCTCACGTAAGAGAGCAAAGACTCCACCGGCAAGCCAAAAGCCCTTTTTTTTTATAGGATCCACAGACCAAAGGGGGAGTGCCTAAACATGAGTTAGGTTGAGTTAGGTGACCAGTATGAAAGCATAACGGCTTTGGGCAAGCAACTACTCTAAAGGCTACCATGACAACAGGGGCTTAGGAAGAAGTTTCATTGCTTTCCTTTGGGCTGATAGTCCTGTATACCATTCAACTCCTACGTTCCAAAGAATTCACTCCTGGCCGAGTGAGTGGTAGCGTATCGAAGGTGGGGTAACTTCTTCTTTACTTATTGAATCAAGTAACTCCTTGAGAGTCATTAACCCCATCAATCCAGTTCTCTCCCCATGGTAATACCACCCTGTACAAGCACGAAGAGTGAAATAGTCCCACAGTGTAGGAGAATCACATAGTAAGAAAGCCTCATACCTGGCATCAGAACCAACCATAAAGTAAGGATTAGCAAGACAAAGCCTGGACATAGAAGCGAGGTATACATATGGCACGAGACACGGGTTACGAAACCATAGTAAGAATTTACTCAACTTCGACACCAGCCGGAGAGAAGGTACACATGCAGCAGTTGGCAACCCAGCATGGATGAGGTGGCACGACAGAAGAGACCAAGAAGCCACAAGGACTGAATCAACGTCTCTCCCATCGGGGATAAGTATACTACCTCCGCCTGGGTCAAGAGAATCGGTAAGGTTATAAGTTCCCGTAGTGACGAGTGTAGCTTTGGTCTACCCTGTGTCTTTAACGAATGCGGGGAATTCTGCCAGTTAATGCGTGAGACCGGTTAATGCGTTTAATGATGCCAGTAATTGCTTGTAAATAGTGTATGAACTGCAAATTCCCTCTTTGTGGTAAATCAAGAAAAACTGACATATTACCTATATGCGGAGAATTAAGTTTTGAAAAAACTAATAAATTAGGGGATTGGTCATGCCATTTTTCTTTTTTTATGGTTTCTCTTCCTGGATGGGATTGATGAGTTGCTTGAAAGACCATCCGATCTAGCGAAGCTAAAACCTAGTCTTTGTTCGCCCTTCAGCTGTATTTACAACCTGCCTTCAGGGGACAGTCAACGAATTAGAACCTTAGATCGATACGGCGTCAACCCTTAAACCATTGCATTAGCTCTCAGCATCGGATTCTGACTGTCCTCTAAGCTAGCTTTTTTAATCATCATAGTAGGAATCGGAATTCACTCTTCTCTCTCTCACATGGGCTGGCCCCTTTCTTACATTAGGGTCAGTCCTATGCACACCTTCACTCGCGGTGAGGTCAGTCCCGGCCTCGGATTTCATAATCTCAAGACTCGGTTAACTTTGACTTGCGACTGAGAATGAGTTGAAGGAGAAGTCCGTAGACCTAGCCCAGACCTTAGGCTATTTCCTCTTTTCAAAATGCCCGGATGACACTCCTTATGCAGGAAAGGGCATCCTACTGATTGAGATGGGGTCCCCGCTCTATATATATTGGTGCTAAACCAGAGATTATCATGGGCTATCCCGGCATGAGAAGAAATTTCATGGTTGCCGAAGAGGAGCCTGATCAAGAAGTATAGGATAGCGCCTGTAACTAGCGCTACCAGCAGCTATGGCGACTGCACCTCCTCGTATTGGTTCGCTGCAGAAGAAGAAACAGATGGGCTTTCGACTTGTCTGGATCCAGAGGTGGAAGAAGGACCTCCATCATCTTTGTACCCGGATCCTATTCCTATCCACAGCTAGTAACTGAGGGTTGCCCTCACCTGCCAAATACCTGCTTCGGGGGATACCAACTAATAACTAATAGCGGGATTTCAACTAATGGTAAGAGTAAACACCTCTATAATCTACGGATCTGAGGACCTAGCCCTTAAAATAGGAGTGAAACGTTGCGCTCACTAACGCTTATTAATAGGGCTACGCTCGCTACAATCCTCTTATCTTAACAGGGGCTGAAAGAACTGGGCTGTAGCGCCTTTCCCTCGCTCTGATCAGGAAGCCATGTTAGAAAAGGGAACCTTTGCCTCTCCTTTCCCTCTCTACCCGACTTGTAAAAAGTCATGATAAGGCTTAGGAGGTGTCGAATACTGCCACTCTAAGCCTCGACCAGTTAGACAACTCCCTATTTATAGCATATATCGCAAAAGATGAGCTGGGTCAGTAATCGGCGAGACGTGGCATGTGAGTAGCCCTTCGCCCAGAGGATTGTTCTTTCCGAGGGTGCTGTGTGCCCAGAGCTAGCGAAATGCCCTATGTTACGTCCTAACTGGATGTCTCATAGCGAGATATGATCTAACTCCCCCGGTTAGAAGAAACCTCTCGATTGGCTGATCCGGAACTATTATCATGTGCTTCTTTTAATTGTCTCTCCGCCGCTAGCTTGAAAACAGAATATTAAGTCCAATAGGGCTGCAATTGAACCACATCACTGATTTCTGGACGTAGCCCACCAATGTAACGAGCAAAAATCTGTTCTTCTGGCTCCATGATATCACAACGTATCATAAATAAGATGATAAAATTCAGCCGTGTACTCCTCCACTGACAACTCCCTCTGCTGCGTCGTTCTACAACAGGATACTAAATGGGACCAGGAAGACACCACTGGAACTTGCTTTGCTGGCGCTCCGCTCGCTCCCACCTGTCTTCTTCCCACTATAGTGAAAGATCTTTCACTTCACCATAGCAGGAACCTCACTAACCTTATAGGCCAGTTACTCTAACCACTGGGATCCCCTCCAGCTTTCCCACCCACCGTAAACGATTACTAACTGAAACCTTCCCCTATTTGGGTAAGGGCGGAATACGAATGAGATTCTCAAAAAAGCACTAGGTTACCCTAAACCGCGCTAACGGATTAGCCCCCACCCCCCATTATTGCAAGCACAGCCTGAACAAATTGGTCGAAAACCGGGCTTTGGATGTTGTTTTCAACCAAGCTTTTGTACATATCTGCCAAGTAAGCTAGGCGATCAGGCGCCTCCGCCTCGTTAAGCAAGTTCCGTTCAAGAGAGAGTCGATCCTCTATACACGGAACACAGACTGACCTACGAGGACTGCCAGTGATAGGGGAACATCCCTATGGCTGGATTTAATCCTTCGCGAAGGACTTCCAGTGATATACTGGAGGAAGGTGGGGAACCTTACCAGCCCTTGACATATGACGGATGCTCCTATTATACTCGATGCTTTTGTACGGACTTTATCCTCCAACCTTGGACTTTTACACGAATTTTCAAGTGGATTACCTCATGCTCATTTCTATATATGGAATTCCCTCTCCTCTCTCTTTCGTAGCTCAGAGAAAAGCGATTCCCCCTAATAGTAAAGGGGACCTTGATCTACTTGTGATATTTCGGCTTGGGAGTGTTCACTTCTTTTTCGCCAGTTGGTTCCCCTTCTTTCCAGTCACTAACTAATTCGCTGGGCCAACAACTATGTGTGGAAAAACTAAGCCCTCTCGGGGACTTGCTTAAGAAAAGAATAAGAAAGATTTATTTATTATTGCGAAATGGGACAGAGATAATATTTAACATTTTCGAATTATCTTTTCCTTTCTAATCCCAAAGCTCAAGTCTGATGGATCAGAACCAGCAACAGATCCTACTATTAGTTTAGTTTACGGTCTCTGCCTTTCTTTACTATGTGCCTATCTATCTATGGATCTCGTGTAAAAAAAGAATCAAAAATTTGACTGGTTTAAGGACGGAAGCTCCCGGTCTGAACCCCGTCGTTCGTCTTATGTAGGCGTGTGTGTGCCAGGGGAATGGAGGGAAGTGGGGAGATAAGCTCTTTTGAGCTACAGTTTATGCATATTCCTATATTGCAGATCCACTGTTGGAAGCTCCTGTTTTCGCTGTCGACTCTCTATCTATATGGCCCCCCTATACCCGTTTTCAGGGATGACACCTAAGGCTGAGTCAGTTTGCAAAGGGGCTCCTAGTTTAAGGAGAGGAAGCAGTTTGCTACCATTCCCTTCCACAACCGGACTCGTTTATTTACCCTTGTTATCAGCCAGTGGCTCATAATCTTCCACTTAGAATCTTGTATACGGTGGCGAATAATCTCGGCTTAAGCGCTCATAGGGCATTTGCCTTTGATCCTAGCCGACGTTGGAACAGATCCTTAATGACTGGCGTAAAGGGCAACCTTCCCACGGTATCTCTTGATACCCTTACCCGACTCTTTTCATGTTATTGCTCTTGCCGCGCTTATTCTTCTGGTTAACGCGCCCCACTAATAACAGATTCGAGTCCCAGCACATATCCGGGCTGAGGGTCTCGATTAGTCTTATTTAGTTCCATGAGCGGTGTACGATAGGCTCCCGGATGTTGTTGCGCATGCAAGTGAAGGTCAGGGACCACCTTATAAATGCCGTGGAGCGGGGTGCAATTGATGTTCCTTGAACGCGTGAACTTTACCTTGATGGGTATGGTTATTGACTGGGTGATCCTGATGATTCTTCTTGACCAAGGTGGTAGTTAAAGGAAGATCGCTTCTGAACAGGTGGTCTCTGATAATAAGGGAATTGCTCCTGCGCCTGCCGTGGCTACTAAATCTGCAGCTGTGTCCGCTACTAATACTAAGGGCTCTGGGTTTCCAACTGAAATGGGATCTGTATATGGAACGTCTACAGAGACTGGAAAGGATGCCGTGTGCTATGGAACAGGATCCGCGCCTGTCCAGGTCGAGATCCAAAATCACCTATAGGGGGTCCATTCCTTTTCCATATCCCGTTGGAGTTCATGCCTGATTGGAGCTCATTGGCTCAGCAGGAGGAGGAGGATCGAGAAGCTTGACTTACACAGAATTGTTGAAGAGCGAGGGGAGGGTTTTCTCTATCTCTCTGCATTTAGTCGTGATCCTTAGGCTTATACTTTACTCATTAAGGGGGAAGGATAGCAGGCAGAAAGACTTAGCTTAGGTGCGTCAAGCTCGTTGTATCTGAGAATAGTTCTTACTCTCCTGAAAGCTTAGTAAGGAGATTCACCCTTTGCCATGTATTGCAGTTGATTTCTCTTTTGATCTTAGTTACCGCCCCATGGGTCCTTCAAAGCAGGCTATCCCCGACAAATCCGATCCGATGATCCCAGATCACACAAGGTGCGAAGCCTTGACTAATTCTGTAACATTGGGGCGTAGCGGATTGACTATTGGGATAACTTTCAGGGCTAAGACGATTACAAAGGGTTACTACAAGTGCTGTGATGAGATCTGTATTTCGGCTTGGTCGATCAAAGAGTTAGCTCTCCCAGTTACTCGATCTAGGGCTTAACAAAGAAAGATTTTCCAAATCTGAGACCATCCCCGGAAACAGAACTATACCACCGATTGCCCTAGGTCTCTTTCTGAAAAGAGTAAGGCTGGGCTTTAATCAAAGCGCAATGTGGTAATAAAGAAAAGTCTGGCTTCAGTCTAGGGTGGACGGCATCGATCGTAAGGTGGATCTACAGTCTTGAAGCTCCTTCTCCTGAGTCGACCTTTGCTTTTGGGCAAAAGTGTGCTTCCTATGGCTTGTTGCTTGAGCTCAGCTCGAAGGAAGGATTGCCCCTCTCCCGCCGATTCGATCGAGATCATAACTAGCTCCCTATCACAATTCCTAAAAGTCTCTAATATTGTCAACTGGCATTGGATCAACTGATGGCGGTGCAACTAGCGCTTTGCTACTCATGCTACTACATACAATGGGTTCAGCAATCAGTAGTGCTGCTAGCTTTCGGAAAGGGAGGTAGTTGTGTCACCACCTGCTTTTTGTTACTACTGCCTATTATGCATCGTTGAGCCCGTGGCATACTGATAGATCTCCTATTCGTTCTGAGCCAAGAGAAAACTCGTGGCTGTCAGCATCACGAACATAAGGAACTAGGTCTCGCTATGGATACGAATCTCCATCCGGTGACTCTGGATCCTGACCTGCTGTATCTGGTGCTCGTACTGGTTCAGAACTGGGCGAAGGGATGCTGGGCGAGCCCAAACAACCTAATGGGTAAGCTCTAAAAAGAGCGGATGTCCGAGATCTGACCGGTGACTGACAACGCCATCCGTTGTCTAGTAATCAAGCCGGACTGCTTATCTCCAACCGTCGACCGACCGAAAACGGAAATCGATAGACCCCTCCATCATTTCCTCCCCTCCTTTCCCGATAGGATGTTCATGGGTCGGTAATTAAGTCAACACGTCGAAATCTAATTCTTTACACGAAGTCTTCTTTCTATAGACGGAGTGCGAGCAAGTCTAGTGAAAGAGCATAAAGAAGGTGTTCCAATCCTACCTACATGAGGTTTTTCACCAGGAAGGTTGGGAGTTAGGTAGGTGTTTATAGTGCGATTTGCAGAGCACATCGAGAGGAGTCGTCTTCAAGGGATGAAAGGTGTGCTGGTCTGCTCCGTTATCTAAATATTAGATGAATGGTAAGGCTGGCTATCAAGTCAGAGACCTTCTTCTTTTTCGAGTGCTTTCTTCCTTCAGGGCTGGACCTCCGATAGCTATGGCTCTGCTTGCTCAACTCTTCCTTGAAGCTTTCCTCCATCAGGCAATCTATGTTATGAACGGCTTGTCACCTCGAGGAATTCGTTTATTCCAATAGTTAAGGAGTTCGTCGGAGTTAGCGGGATTAGAGGTTGGAGAAAAGCCCTATAAAGACAGGAGGAACTAGAGAGAAAAGGAAACTGCCGGAAGGCGGATCGATCAGAAAGTCCTCAACCAAAATGAAAAGCGAGACCAAAAGACAGGATTGGGAAGAACTGGAATGTATCCAGCTCCTTAGGTTTTTTACTATTTTTAAAAAAAACACGGAACACTCATTTGATAATCAAAAAATGTGATATACAACCAAGTCCTAACTTTGGCATATTCAAACCAAATTGGGTTTCTCCTTTTTCTGACGGTCTTGATCTCTCGTACGGGCCTGCGATCATGGCATAGCAAAGTTTGGTTCCTAGCGGGTGAGGTCTTTCTGTCCGAACGTGAAAGTAGGTAATAGCTATGGCGATAAGCCTGTCCTGCTGCTTGAGATGGAATTCCACTCATGATGATTCTGTCTTCGTTCATGATGATAGCGTCACCTCTTTCGTCTGTCTACGACTGCAGGAGTCGTAAGTGAGGTGAGGTACTATACTTACGGTCTAACAAAGGCAGCTTAGATATCGATAGTGCAAAGGCCTGGGCCCAGCAACCAACCTCTTTTTTGGTTGGGACAACGACCAAAGAACCTACGAAAGGGCATTTTCTGGGCTTAGCCCTATTCATTCAACACTTCCACTAATCAATCCTCTTTATTCTCTCATTTTCATCACTTCCTCTTTCTCGAGAGGTGCTTGCGAAACTTGAGTAATCCCCACGTCACAACTCGGTTTTGCTTACTTCGCACCCGATCCAGAACCTGAAAATAAGATCAACATCATTGCTGCCCCTAAGATAATGGCTGCTGCCGCTGAAGACTTTTGGTTAATGCGTCTTCCGCTTCTTTGAAAGCGGTATTCAATTGGTTGTTACCTTCTGGTGCAAACTTTAGCGGGTCGAATACTTGCTCGATTGCGCCTCTTTCAATTCCTGATGGACCTTCAATAAGCCCTGCCCTGTTAATAGGCACCTATTGCGGTCACCCACGTCGAAAGGGTGCAAGGAGGAATTCCAAAGCAAGGATGCAGGCGAAAGCTAGGAGGGCAAGCAAGGGTCAGCCCAACCGAAGGAAATTCAATTACAAACGAAGAAAGATACATTCCAACTGCTCCTAAGGTAAGGGCACGTGTCTACTGAGAAAGCCGCTCCCCTTTGACGGAGCTCAGAAGGTTTCATTTCTTCCAAAAGGTAGGCCGAAGTCAAATGAATGAAGTAGGAAAGTGGTCTCAGAGTCATCTTGAGATAGGAGTATAATGCTTTATCCGTTTCATTCCCTATTGAATAGGTGAGCGAAAGACCGTAATCCAACTAAAAGAAGGTGGGCACTTGCACCGAGTAAGAAGGAGAAGTCAATCCCACAATTTGCTCACTTGCTGGCGCTCAAGCCCTTGTTTTGGTCAGCAAAGCAAAGAGGAGGGGGACGGCAGGCGGAAGGTAAGGAGGAGTGGTGCAATTAGGCCTTCCCTTCGGTATGCGATATCAGTATGTAAAGTAAATTTCTCTCGTAGGCCCAGCTTTCGAAACTTCTGGTTTGAGGGACTTCACCGCTAACGAGCATCGATAAGCTGTCGCAAGCAATCAATCAAAGCGATTCCCTTCCTTATTATATAGAATCCATCTCGGGCCCTGCCCCCTATTAGAGAAGGGTGAGGGCCGACTTCCGTACTTCTGATCTGCTAGCACTGTGAATTACCTTATACCTACGCAGCAGGAACGATATGGAGCACCTACTCTACTGGTCGTCTGCTCTCTCGAGGTCGTCCTTCTCTAGGTACAAAAAGGACATTACGGGATATCTCCAAAATTCGATGTACTTCTTCAAGTGTGGGACACATCTCATGTTTGCCGAATCTAAAAACCATCGCCTTTGCATCCCAACACTTCACTGCGGCTATGATCAGATCCCAGTGTTGGTTCACTTTTGACTTTATCCTCCACCAAATCTTCTGATCTCCCGTTCTCAATGATGTTAAGCAGCTCCTGATCGCAGCAATCATGCCTTCGAAGGTACGCTTTTTTCATTCGGGGTCTCAAAGACCTTGGGAATAGACGATGGACCCGCCATTCTACATGATGCAGCATTTTGAAAGAAAATTCCATCAAAGGAGTGGACATTTCTGACATCTCTTGACACCCTTACTTTTAATAGGGAGGCCTTGCCTCATGATTTTCTTGGCAAGCATTTGGCTGTTGACGTGTCCTCCGCGCGCACTTGAATGAGCTTGTTCAACAATGTGCGCTCCTTCTTCCTATTAAGTAAGGAAGGGCGAGTACCCCTTGAAGGACCTTTTGTAAAGGACATCTCCCAAGATCACAAATCGTCGGGCAAGTTCCCTCCGGGCTCCCCTCTGACCACGAGTGGCGTACTCCGGTATGAACCCGCCCTTGAGGTAATTGTAGAAATAATAATACCATGGTTCCCATCGTCCTCGTAATCTTCCTCGTCTTGACTGGTGATAGTTCATCATGTTCCAACTCTCGATAGTCTTCATCCAAGAAGATGAATGAGTCCCGTTCGACGGAAGGGCTCTCTGTGGCTGGGATGTCCAATCTCTCGATGACAAGCGACTCCGTGCTCCGGTGTACTAGCATGTGTACTAGAGCGGCTGAGTATTCATTCCATAAGGGCTAGCGAGTCAGCCAAGCGATTGTAGATTCTCGGAACATGGGTGAAGGTGATCTCCCTAAAGCGCTTGATCAGGTCAATGGCAAGTTCTTGGTACGATATGAGTTGGGGCTCTTTGGTCTTCCATTCCCCCCCCCTTACTCACCTCATATAACTGCAACTCTATTCATAGCCCTCGTAAAGAGAGCTATCTCTATCTACCTAGAGAAAGAAGCTCGAGTCAAAGACGAAGGAGAATGTCATCCCTCGCAGCAGCAGTTTCTCTTTCCCCCAAGCCCTATGTGCGGTAACTGAACTAGCCTTTTGTTCACTCCTCCGCAACTCTATTTCTTTTCCCATAGTCCGTAACAGCCCTTGTTATCAGGAGTAAAAGAAGTAATCCTTACCAGGTTAGCCCTGAGCGTGATGTGTGACTCCTTGTGTAACTCTACCTCCGCTGCTGGGTTGTCTCCCTTGTTATAAGCCCCCTGGCGTGGGTCCCCCTATATAATCGGTAAATAAATAAACCAATAGCCTGTATAATAAGTGAGAAAACCTCCCCTACGGTTAGTCTTTCTTATTTGCCTATTCTTCATCTTATCGGTCCGGGTACCGACATTTGATATGTCTATTGACTACTGTTTATAGTATCTGTATGTATTCAATGCTTTGAATACCTGTTAGCTTTCTTGAATACTGGTCAGCTACGTGTAGCTGGATTCGTTTCACTTCCTCCCCTGTATGAAGTATAAGTATTGGCATTTCCCTCTCAGTAGCAGTTGCTGTGTCACTTCTCTTGATCGCGATTCACTTTGTTTACCTTCCCTTTCTCTCTAACCGCTAGCAGCGGTTGCACCTAGGCTTGAATCGGTATTTACTCCTTTCCTTTTCGCTGCCTTGTAGGCTCTGACAAGACCTAGACTCGGTTACTCCTCTATTTGTTAATTTCCGTCCTCAGTGTGAAGTCTTGGGTTGAAAGTGCGTGCCCTTTGTTTACATGCGTAGTTTCGAACCAAAGCGTGCGATTGCCTTGGTTTGATTGTGCGATCCGTTTTCTTAAGTACTCCTTTCTTCGTGAAGTGGAACTTGATTTGGTTGTTTCATTATCCTTTCTCCAAGTCTCGCGCTTTGAAGTCGCCCTTGGACTCTTTATTTCGGTTTGAAGTGTAACGCTCCTCGACGTCGGGCGCATCTCCTTTTCTTCTTTCTTGGTGAACCGTACTAGTCTTTGATTTGGTTTCGTAAGCATCCTCGAATTCTTGAGTAGCCGCTTTCCTTTTACTTTCTATCAAAGTGACCTTTCGAGAGAAGTAGTAACTGTGGATTATTCAACATCCCCGGTTGTAGTTGACTCGGAATCCTCCTTTCCAAGAGTAGCGCTTTGAATTATTCCTTGGCCCGGGTTAAAGCGTGAAGTCGAAACCTACTCTCCAGAGTTAGCGGCTATTTTTTTGATTGATTCCCGAAAAGGACACGTTTTCAGTTGAAACGGAATGCTCCTTTGGGAATTCCCTTTCCCGCTCTTACTGGAGGGTAATATATCCCCCAAGCCTCCAAAGCCGGTGTAGCGCGTCTTTCCCGTAAATCGAGTAAATCCCTCCCCTTCCTCTTCCCAGTAAGGCCCTTAATCATAATCAGGCATGAGTGCCCTTTTCTCACAGGAGAATTCCGCTAAAAAGACAAGAGATCCCCGATGTGAGTAACCAAAAAAGCAAGATGAGAAATTCCAAGACTAGCTGGCGAATCTATTTTATCCAGGTTACATCTACCAGTCAGTTTACTATTTTCCCATCGTCAATTCAATTGGCTGTGAATCCCTTTATTGACCTGGGTTCAAGGTAACAGAGTAATGAAAGCGTCTTCCTCCCTTCTTCCATACCGAACGAAGCGGTCACCCCTTGACTTCTAGCTGAATTAGAATCCAGTCACTTTCCTTTTCCGCTGCGCTTCCCTACCTGCGGGTAAGAGGAAGATGCTATCAGGGTGAGTGACTCCTTTCCTTGTCTGCCTTAGTTGTAACTCCTATGCTTCCCTTATAGCAATGCTTATATCAATGCAGGGCATATAGAAGAATAGGACATAGCTTAGACACAAGGAAACCTAGCTCCTCGGTTAGCTTATCTTTCTTTACACTTAGCACGAGGAAGCCTTGCCCTAGCCGGAACTACTTGCCTGAGCCCCATAGCTGCTTAAACTAGCCTTAGGACCTAGGAAGATTCATGAAGAAGATTATAACTTAAGAAAATTCTTCATCAGATGTTCTTCCTTGAAAGAAGTTGTGATTGCTCCTTTCTTAATGCCAGTTTCTTCTTACTTGATTGAAGTTGATTCGGAATTGATTGCGGGTAGGGATTCTTGGTTCCCTCCATTGCTTCCCTGGCGTCAGTACCCTGATGAAGACCAACTTGATCTCATTCGTGAGCCTAGCCCGGTTAGAACATTCTTCATTCAACGAGGAAAGAAAAACCCCTGACTCTTTTATTTAAACATGGGACGTCTCAATAGCAAGAAAGCTTTCTCTTTACACATAGACGGAGGAGGATCTCTTGAGGAAGAAACAGACCTCACCGACCCTATGAGACCCTACCAACTAAAAAGAAAGAAAAGGAAAGGTTACGCTCGGTCGCCCAAAAGGGCTCTCCTCACTGCACTAACAAAAAGAAGATTAGATACCAGCGCTAACGAGAGAGAAAAAGAAGCTAGAAAGAAACTGATTGAAGCGGAGAAGTAGGCGCCTAGTATTATAGTCAGTTATCATTTCCGAACATTTTCGTAAAGTAGACTACGACGTTGGAAAAGGCAAGTCTAGCTCCTCTAAGCCTAGTGGTCACTCACCTTGCACTAGAAAGAGAGTAAGCAAGCTACCTCGCTTCTCACCAGAGCCTGAAGCAGACCTGAATTAACTAGCCTGAGGAGAACTACTCGCAGCGGGCAGTACTCAACAATCCCTGGCATTCCTTCGACCAACAGGGAGAACTTCATTGAACATAGAAATAGTCAGAACTAGAACGAGGAAATCTCACTTCTTGACAAATCGAGAATCTCATTCGTTCGAACAAGAGGCCTATCTTCCCTAGCGACTAGGTTTTCTCTTTAGACTTTCCCTTTGCCCTCGCCCTCACCACTCCCCGTGCAGTAGACGTTGCTTACCGGGATGAACTAGCCGGAGGGGAACTACTTGCGCGAACCAATAGCTGACGTAACTACTGAGCGCCTTTCTCTACACATAGACCTAGGAGCCGAAACTGAACTAGCCTGAGGCTCAGTCCAAGGTAGCTTGCTTACTCTTCTCACATAGGTAGGAGATAGACTTAGCTACCACTGCTGGAAAAAGAATGATAAGAGGGGCTTTCCGGAAAACCAGAGATTAGAAGTCGGAAAGAAAGGAAGCGGAAAGCAAGCTTTATTGAAGATGAGGATAGCACACTTTATTAAAGATTAGGAGGATAGGCTAGACTAGAATGGACGTATAATCTCTTTCAGGCTTGTTGCTGAACCCTCTTTTCGACAAGTTCCCGACAAGTCTTCTTACTATTCCCCTTGCAGTCAGTACCCTTGCCTTGGACACAAAACAAGCCTTATAAGCTAGAGCTCTTAAATCAACTATAGATCCCCGCCGAAAGAAAGTTGTCAATAACCTCTATGCCTAGCATAGGTTTAACAGACCTTTACATCGAAAGCCTACACCGGCATAGGAAACTCGGATAATAGCAGATGTAGAAAGAGAAGTTGATATTTTAAAAAGAAAGAGAAGGTGGCACGCATTCAGTCCTGGCCTTGGCTCTAGCAGGAACTAATGGACCATGGGAGTTACCTCTTCTTTTTCTTGTCCATAAGCTCTGCAGCTGCTCATTTGGAGGCCTATCCCACTCTCTTTCTAAACGCTCCGTCTATGGAAGTCCTCCAAGAAAGAGTTATCTTCTATATGAGTTGTCATGAGATTCCACCAGTCATAGCGGAACTAATAGCGGAGGATGTGTGCAATTATTTGCTGGATCCGCGGAATAATGTTCCCGCCGAGGTGCTTAATCAGAGTAGCACTACTTCATCAGAAGGAGCAGCACACCTAGCAGCCATAGTTATGGGTTATCTGGCGGCGTCTTTGGTCGGTCTCTTAATGGGTGCTTCACTGGCTCACATGGAAATGAATTGTTGATCGAGTGCGCCTCAAAGCAAGACTCGAAAGCAGTAAACAAAGGGATTCGGGTGCGGGAAAGCCTCTTTGGCTCGCCCGCTTTTGCGCTCCTATTTTATAAATAAGCCCCGCTCCTAGGGGCCCCTCTCTGATAAGGTTAGAAAGATCCATTTTATAACCGCTATGTTCCCATTCCATATTTTCAAAGATAGATTCCATTCTCATAATCCCACTATTTCCCATCGTCCGTCAATTAACCCAATACTGAATGTCAAAGAAATGATCAATTGGCATACGCATGTTGTGTACCAGCACTCTATTCCACGGATCGGCGAAGAGTTTACTAAGCCAAGCAAAGAGCAGAAAACCATATTGCAGAAGGAGCTGCAACATTTAAGGGCACTATTGTATAGGGATCTCGCCCTTATACAGGTTTTATATCCTGATCTCTTTCCGATGTGGTTGAAGAAGGCCTGTGGAATAGGCGGTGTACATAGCATGAAAACATTAATAGAAAGGTATCTGTTGGAGGATGACGAAAGGCCTTTCACATTGCCTTGCCCCTCTCGTGACTTAGACCCTTCTTCAGCCTTTTTGAGGATTTGTCACCGACTGGGCCCATATGAGGTCGATAGATTCCATGAAATTCAGGAAGCGATTAGGCATCGAACCGTTCGTTCCTTAATCGACGAGCCTTGGGTTCGGGGGAACGACCCTGCTAGCACGCAATCCGTACTCCTTTCATATATCGTAATCGCGGGATCTATACTACTAGCCTTCTTCTTTTTATTAGTCATACCCGTACCTCAGCTACTTGACTTGGATCCCGCTCTCATTCTAGACCCTCATCAGGTGGATATCATAAAAGAAACGGCCTCTAATAGCGGTTGTCCAGAGATTCACCCAGCAGTAAAGGAAAGAATAGCAAATCTCTACAGCTTTGCAGGAGCATGGGAATAGTGCACTAGCAGACGAAGAAGAAGGTCAGACTACCACAACTGAACAAAGAGCCCTAGGAGGGGCAATAGCGATAGGGTTTATGATAGTGACATTCGTCGGTGGTCTATGGTTAGCTGGTTCTACGACTGATCATATTAGCATGGCTATGTCCTAAGTCATATTAGCCTGGGTATGTCCTAAGCTTAAACTGAGAGTTAGCAGCATAAACGTATGTCCTAAGCTACGGAGGGATCAGGTCCCATTTCCATCTAGGTTAGAAGTTAGAATTGAATAGATCAACTAGAGTTCATAATTGTATAAAAGCGAAGCATAAAAGGAGTCTGAAAGCAGAGCTATACCTTTGGAGGGAAGGTAAAGGTATTAGGCTTAGTCTTTCTTCCCCTAGGAACAGGGAATTCCTGTTGAATGACTAAGGTGTGCCCCCGATCTGTTTGAGAGAACCGGAAATGAGTGGTTACGAAAGCAGATAAGCTGCAAGAGGGTTGCTGGTCGCTAGACAGCTTATACCTACCTATTCTTCTCCTCCGGTCTAAAGTCCCAAGACCGGTCTTCCACTTTCCTACTAAATCTCTCTGGCATCTATACTATCTTCCGCAACTTCCACCTCTCAATAAAACAGCAAAACTGCTATTTTCAAGGCAGGGCTATCTATTTCAATTGTTGTTCTATCTTTCTTCATCTTCGTTTCATTTCCTCTTCCTCTTCGTCCTTTCCTGTCCAACCTTTCTTTCTTTGTTAGTCCGTTAGGGAGTAAGAAGTCCCTTCTGTTTGAGGTACTTTTTGAAGAAAGCAAAGAAAGGATTCGGGTAGAAAGCTCCTTCTATAGCTTTCTTTCTAAATAGAAGACGTAGTAGCGTCCGAGTAGGATGTATATGGTTTAGACTGAATGAAGTGAGCTTTGGTTCAAAGTGTTCTGTTAAGACAAGATGGAATCCTATATAAAGGTTGGTCCCTTAGGATCTCCTCTGCCAGCTCTGCCCCCTTCCCTGCATTGCTAGAATGTAGGTTCTGTATGGTCACTAAGGGAGTATCCCTTTGCCCAGGACTTCATATAATCCGCGATCTAGAGGAAAAGCGCCCGATCATAGATTGTTCGATTCATAGCAATTCATTTGACGAAAGAAGATGTAATAAACAAGAAGAAAGGGAAAGCAGGCGTAGAGTGCGCTAAGCATCTCAGAGAATGACACTACGAGGGCTAGGACGAGGAAGTCGAGGAGTTCAAGAAGAAGCGGGTCTCCCGGAATCGAATATAGGCTTATCCGCCTCCCATATTATCTTACTTCTTCTTTGGCTATGGCTATTAGTATTCTTTTTCTTGGTTTGGTATTATAACAACTATTGGTATTCTTTGCTACTTCATTCCTCCATTTGAAAGGAATGGTAGCGCACTCAATCTTACCCCCTTTGTGTGCCGCGCCTATTTTAGAGTTTCACATATTTCTATGGAAACCTGAAGTAAAGGCCTTTTATTACATGTTCATTTCCCATCTAGATCCTCGATTCGACGAGTTTGATCTTTTCTTTCGAGGGTTGAGGACAAGAGAAGAGTAGGGGCTTTGCAACAAAGTTCCTGAGATACCATATCCCTAGGTCTATAAGCCACGCCAATAAAATAAATAATAGGTCTCCGTTTGGAAGATAGTTTTTTGGCCATTCTTTCGCCATTCAGTAAGGTTTTCTCGAAGCGATCATCCGGTGATTACTCCTGAGCCCGGGTCTGGTGGTGCTAGATGGCTTTCGAGTAAGATTTCATACCTGGACTGGTAGGGATGCTTCATATTTGTTAAGGATAGGAGTGGGCTCGACTCTTCACCCAACAGCTTTCTTTTCCTGCCTGCAATGTGATTCAGATGGCTGAGTGGCTTAAGGTATTGGTTTGCTAAATTGATGGAACTGATTCTCCTTTTCAACCCGGTATTTTTCGTCACCAAATCAATTCAATTTCCCTTCATAGTAGCCCACCGAAACGAGAACCAAATCTGTTCCGAGAATTTGGTTTACAACCCCGAATCCCTTAAGAGGAGCCTACTTTTACGTGACAACTTCTGCCAGCACCCGTCTTTTTGATTAAAAGACCGATTCAGCATTGGTACTCCGATGATTGAACCTTCCTGCCCAAGATCTCTTTGTTGATATGCCGGTTTTCCTTGCCTTGGCTTGTTGACGTCTAGTGGGCCTTCTTTGTAGATTCAAATGCCCTGCTAGGCTTCCTTTCTTACCGGGGTTCCCAATCAATATAGAACGCGCGGCCGCCCAGTCCGCTTCCAAGCCGTAGTGCGCTAGCGCGACCTGGAGTTTTGAAGCAGGAGCAAATGAGTGAGTCAGTCAGTAAGTCAGTGAGTGAGTAATAGGAACCTGTATCGCTCCCCACCTTGGGACAGATCCTGCTGTGGAGTAGACCTTGGTCAACAGGACAGATCCGGCTTACGGTATGACCGAGTCTGCGGGAGGTTGAAACAACCCAGTCCTATCTACTCCACGGGAGAAAGTAGTTCGATCTTACTCAAGCTCCTGAAACTGGGATTGAAACGGTTCCAGAACCGGGCAAGTCCGTCCCAACGCGATACCTCGCTCGACAACCACGAGAACGAAGAGTGTTGTTGGTTTGTGTCCGGATACACTAGGTCAGCGAGGCTGACTTAATCAATCTAGGTATGCAACATCATACTAAATCCGAAGGTAGGATCGGGCGAACCGGCCAGAAATTCAACCCCTAATAACAAAGTCGATTTTCAACCTACTACTTAACTAATTCCCCCCTGAAATTAAAGCGAGAATACTTAAGGCTTGATGAAAGCAATTACTCCCAGTTCAAAATAAACAAGGCAGAACATAATAAACTTAACTATAGCCAAGGGAGACCGGGCTCCGCCCCTTCTACCTCTACGCCTAGAACCTGGGCTTGTAGGGAGAAAACCCTACTTTACCTGGGGAGGCGGGGGAATGCTTACCGCGAGTCTTCCTTCCTTATCTAAGATAAGGGCACTTAACTCTTTCCTTCCTTTTCCGTACGACTCCCTTCCCTCCTTGTCTTTCGCAGAGTCTTCAATCCGCTTAGCCGTCTTTCAGCTTCCTAAGATCAATAGCGTAGGCAGGATAGCTAGACCTCTTATTGTGAGTCTCTTTCTCATTCACTCACTTTGTCTCCCCCTTAACTGTAAATGGCGTAATGTGTAGTGCAAGTTGATCGCTAAGGATGTCTTAGCCTCAGAGACCTCTGATTCGATTTCCTGAGTAGCTAAAGGAAAGGAAATCTTGTTGGTTGGCTAGAAGAGAAGTGCTATTCGTTGGATCCTTGAAGCAGCTTTCCTCTTCTTACTTACGCATTTCCTATCTTATCTAATCTAAACAACTTTCTAGTGCAATATCTGACGGTAGCAAGCTCCGTGGCTAGTCTGCGCTCTTTGGACTTTTCAAATGCCGGCCTCTAGGAGATAGGAGAGAAATTTAGATTTCTGCTAATATTTCACGGCAGGTGGTAATCGTAATAGTCGCCGAGTCACTGCTTGTCCCGACTTGTACTTTATTCTATATCCTTCTGTATCCCATACACAGAGAGGGGACTCTATCATACCTGCTTTTACCGAGGACCGTAGATCGGTGCGGTTTTCTGTTCTTCTATGGCGATCTCGCCCTACGTATCCCTTACCGGTTTTCTTCGCTGCTTCTTTTTTCGTCGTTATGCTGATGACATGATCTTTTCCTCTAATGGAAAGACCTGAGTGGTGCTCATATGCTTGTGTGGGAAGAGATGGTTATTAGGGAGTGATAGGAAGAGAAGACTGCTGGCGGGAGATCTCTTCCTTTCCTGCTAGTCTGATTAGTCGTTCTTCACTCTCTTGCTAATGAAGACTAAGACAGGAGTTTCGTGGATTTTCCTTGGAAGAGAATGACCTTCTGCTGTTGATACCTCAGTTTACTATGAAGAGAAAAAGAAAAAGGATCGCTAGTATGTGCTTGAGTTTCTTGGGTCTCTCTTGCTGGAAGTACCCCTGATCCCTTTTGTAGTCGGACCGGTATGTTTACTGTGGGCTTAGTTGCCCTTGGCCCGGTAACAGCTACAGGTACCACTCTCTAATGAGAAAAATCTTCTGATGGCCCGCCCGCTTCTGTCTT